ATTTCTATTTACCGGGGGCGAGAATTCATTTCTTGTACGATGAAAAATGAATTGAACAGAATTCATGTGATAGAATCGTTTACTTTTAAGATTCCAAATAGATCCTTTTCTGGTTCCGAGTTTGTTTCACTTCAATTACTAGTTTGACTTTGAAACAATCTATCTCTTCAAATTGAAGACGTATCTTTTGAGATATGCGTCCCATTCATTATTAATCCAAAGAAAGGTATATTAATTAATAAATAAAGACCACAACCTCTCTTATAGAAGAGGGGGACTGAATAATCTTTTTTATTTAAGTTCAAAAATAGGAAGGGGTACTTTCACCAAAATAAAGAACAAACTCGAACCTAGTGAATTTCATGGAATATTCGATTTTTTTATACCTTATATTATATTAGACTTGGACTTCTTTTTCTCATATTAGATATTATTCTATTATTTTTCTTTTTTTTCTTTTCCACAAAAAATAGATCATTAAAAAAAAAGTACTGAACTTCACTTCTTTTTTGATTTTCTATTTCATTTCTTTGTTTGATTTTGTTTGTAGGTCAAATGCTACTGCAGCAAATAATTGTACAAGGAAGGCAATAGGTTATAGAAAAAACAAGAATGGAAAAGAGGGAAAAATCAAAAGAATCAAAATCAAAAAAGACAAATAAAGGGATTGGATCAGGAATCCCATTTTTGATTCGGTATGGATAAAAGATCTTCCTATGTTATACTATTCAATTCTCGACGATGAGTTGATTTGATAGCTCAGATATAGATATTGTTATTCATGATATTGATCCGATTTCATATCATCGGGGTGTAATCCATCCCGTTGAATTGGCAGGCGAAAGATTTATCATCTCGATGGGATTAAATCCCGAGTTATTGACAAAAAAAAATTAGAGATTATGGAAGTAAATATTCTCGCATTTATTGCTACTGCACTTTTTATTCTAGTTCCTACTGCGTTTTTACTTATAATATACGTAAAAACTGTCAGTCAAAGTGATTAATTTGAAGACAACTTGACTTGTTTTCTTAGTCAACGATTGAAGAAATAAAGGCTTTTCATCTCGCGTCTTAAATGAAATTGGCGGACTCTAATCAGCGGTATAGTATTCTATGAGATCCGACAGCTAGTATGACAGAAAGAAATATAGATTTCTGCCATACTAGCTATTCTTATTGTAATGTAACAAGTTGTACTGTATAAAACTACAGGATTGATATCTATTAATCAATCTAGAATATCCCTCTTCTTACTATACATATATGGATTTCTATATCATCTCAATTCGATTTCTTTGCTTCATCTATTTCATTTATCTTGATTCCAATCAATCTGAAATAATCAACCGAAGGGCAATTCTTACTAGTACGGTTCTAATTTCAGTTCTATTGAATAGGAATTCCGGCATTCATCGAAAGAATCAAATCAATGAGGAAATATGTGCGGATAAAAGAAAATTGCTGGATTTTCTTTGAGTATTCCGAAAAAGGAATTGATTGAAGAGTTAACAGCGGAGCCGAGAGGTTCTCTGAGAATTGCTTCAGATTTTGAAAAGGAAGAGTCAAACCTACCATTTTGAACTCGTGATCCATGATATGAAATGAGTGAATAAAGCATAAATAACATTTTTCAAAACAAAAACGAAGAAAAAAGCGGTAAAGTAAAGAAAGTAAGTGGGCAATGTGTGGCTTGCCCGAGGTACGATCTTATTATGCGCAGTCTCTCCATGAACAACCGCAATGTATATCTTATTTCCCATAGCATAGAAGGTATGTATCTCCTAACTTGTCCTTCTCTTGGACCAGCAAAGAGAAAGAGGGAAAAAAAATCAAATAGAAATCATAAAAATCAAAAGTAAAAAGATTTTGCAAAACGATCTAAAGAGTCGATACGGTTTTATTCCTCTGCTCAATTAAATTAGTAGTACCTCTAGAGCCCACTCCTTCCCCATACTACCAGTGAAAGGGAAAATGTAAAGACTACCATTAAAGCAGCCCAAGCAAGACTGACTATATCCATGTAAATTATGTCCCCTATCTCTATGAAGAGAATTTATTCCATTATTGTTCACTCACTAATAATAGTGGAATCACTGGCGCAGAGTCAAAAGGGTATTCTGACCCGAGCCCGTTGATGAAAGGATCCAAAAAATTCGCTTCTAACAAAGTTCTTAGAAGGTATGATTTTTCTAGTGGAATCGGAAAACGTTAAGCCTAAGCAAAATGGGCAGTGACACCTTTGGAAGTATCAAGGGAATCCTCGCAAGTTGTAAGAATAAGATGTGGCACTAATAAGACCTATTCTTTCTTTTCTTGTCCTCAATCTGAATTCTTTCTTGAAAGATATAAAAAGCTAGAAGCAAGATAGATCATTATCTATGACATACCGTTATTTCCCCTTGGATCGTATCCTTGCTGTCTAAGTATTGTCTCTGTGAAAGAATCGGAGGGCTTTCTATTCCATTTATTCCATTCTTGACTAGGCGTTTTGAAATAAAAAGAAAGAATTTTTTTGATTTTCGCATTTGAGCTATAAAAGCCGATTTTCCATCGAAGTAAAAGACTCCCACGAGTCCGTATAGAAAGTCTCTTCAGCTCTTTCCACAACCACAAATTCGATTTTATGTCGTACTATGCAATCTAATCTATGCAATCGAATTCAAAACCCAGTACTTAAACACTCCATTAGTAGTGCAAGGGCTCGCATATAAAGATTTACCGATTCCCGTGCACTACTATAACTAGAATCTTTCCTTGAATCCTAGAGGCAAGGATTTCAAGCACTTTCGCTTTAGAGAACCGAGCTTCCATATGTTTCGAATCAAGCAAGTAGCAAGAATCTTTTTCTTCCGTTTGTTTCCGCTCAGGAAAATTCGGGGAGTTCTATCAGCAAAACCAAAAAAAGAAGGGATTCCGCGTTTTTTGTTAATCAGGCGACACCCGGATTTGAACTGGGGAAAAAGGATTTGCAGTCCCCCGCCTTACCACTCGGCCATGCCGCCAGAATGATACGAAATAGATGAAAATCTTCCTCCTTTGCTTGGGGTGGAGGGCCTACTCAATTTCTTTTTTTATTGTACTTTCATCTTGAATCCCATTTGACTTCATCCCCGGTCCGAAAGACTTTCTTCGTTTTTTGCATTGGCCCCATCCCTTCCTTGCGTTGTATGTATAGTATCTCAAAACAGAAATATAGAAAAACTTTCCCTCTCTTTTATTTGATTCTTTTCTATTTTCTCTATATATTGAAAAAACAAAATGTGGTTTTTCAGTCCCAATAGCCAAAAGTCCGGATAAATTGGAACCATTAACTATTAAATGGGCTTGTAAATTCATGAACAATTCTTGGATTGGAATCGAAAATGGTCTGTCTTTTCCTAGTCCTAATTAGATCAAATTGAAATTGATACATAACTAATCCGTATGAATTCTTTTCAATCAAAAAATCCTTCCCAAATTCAATTATAAGAGCAAATAGAAGTCTATGTAAACCCCAGAACCTCAATTGTTCTACAAATAGCGAATCGGGTATCTATATATGATGCCCTATAGATAGCTAATTATGAGCAAATTGTAGTGCTTCCGGTTTTCATTGACTAGAAAATCCAAAATTGGCTGTCCCCAAAGGAACTCTAATAAATGAGGAAAGATATGTATCTAGATAACTATTTACACATGTTTACTAAATACAAGCCTTCTTACTATGCTATCTTATGCACTTCAATCGTATTCTACTAAAAAAGTATTCTAGTCAAAGATCTTTCTTTTCTGCGAATCCTTTATTGAACGCTAGAATCCATCAATTAAGTGCTAAAAAACATCAAAAATAGAGCCTTGATTATTATTATGTCTTTATCTCATCGAACAGATCAAATCCTAACTCCATTTCTTTTTTTTGGTATCCAACCCGATTGGAATATCATAAAAATGATAGAAATTGAATCACTTTTTTGAGATTCTATACAAAATCCCATAAGTCTAAGTAGCATTTCTCAATTCTTTTCCATATCTGTTACAACTTCCAATTTGAGTATCCAAGAAGTCTCTTTTTTACTCCGTTCAGATGCATTTGATACATTCCATATGTGGATTTACTTCCCAAATTTCATGTGATTCAGTAAACAGAATAGAAATTCCAGCATTGCTAGATCAATCCCGCTGATTTGATGAAGAATGGGTCAATACTGGAATTTTTTCGATAAATAGGAAATCAAAAATGCTCGGGGATGGAAATGGGGGAATGTCTACAATACCTGGTTTTAATCAGATACAATTTGAAGGATTTTGTAGATTCATTGATCAGGGCTTAACGGAAGAACTTTCGAAATTTCCAAAAATTGAAGACGATACGGATCAAGAAATTGAATTTCAATTATTTGTGGAAACATATCACTTGGTAGAACCTTTGATAAAAGAACGAGATGCTGTATATGAATTACTCACATATTCTTCTGAATTATATATATCCGCGGGATTAATTTGGAAAAGCAGTAGGGATATGCAAAAACAAACCATTTTTATTGGAAACATTCCTTTAATGAATTCCCTGGGAACTTCTATAGTAAATGGAATATACAGAATTGTGATCAATCAAATATTACAAAGTCCCGGTATCTATTATCGGTCAGAATTGGACCATAACGGAATTTCGGTCTATACCGGGACGATAATATCAGATTGGGGGGGGAGGTTAGAATTAGAGATTGATAGAAAAGCAAGGATATGGGCTCGTGTGAGTAGGAAACAGAAAATATCTATTCTAGTTCTATCATCAGCTATGGGTTCGAATCTAAGAGAAATTCTAGAGAATGTTTGCTATCCTGAGATGTTCTTGTCTTTCCTGAATGAGAAAGAGAAAAAAACAATTGGATCAAAAGAAAATGCCATTTTGGAGTTTTATCAACAATTTTCTTGTGTAGGCGGGGATCCTGTATTTTCGGAATCCTTATGTAAGGAATTACACACGAAATTCTTTCAACAAAGATGTGAATTAGGAA